TTTGGTTGGGTATTGGAGCAACATTACCTATTGATAAATCTCTAACTTTAGGTCTTTTTCAAATTGATTCCACCGTGAAATAAAATATCACAACGTATCTTTCTAGGGAAGTGAATCTTCCCTAGAAAGATACGTTTATTCCAGTTAATTCTGAATCTATTTCTTAGGTAAATCAATTACGAAATGTTTTTGTATAATGACCAATATCTGTTTTACATCTTCTATGCGAAAATGTTCAATTTTCATAAGATCTTCTTGACTCTTATTCAAAAGGTCTAATAATGTATGTATATTGGACCTTTTGAGGCAATTATAGGTCCTCGAAGGCAATTCTAATTGGTCAATAAAAAAACATTTCAATTCGATTTCTTTTTTTTTTCTTAGTTTTTCCAATCCATCATGAAAAGTGAAAAAGGGTAAAGTAACCCTATTTTGATTGTCCTCTACATTTTTATCTTGTTCTTCTGCATGTAGAAACGGAATAAATAAATCAATCAAATTACGGGAGGCTTCGTAAAGTGCTTCTTTAGGAGTTAAACTTCCATTCGTCCATATTTCGAGAAAAAGTATCTCTTGTTTTTCATTCCCATTACTATAAGAATGAATACTATGATTTGCATTTCGAACAGGCATGAATACAGCATTTATTGGATAACTTCCTTCTTCAGCGTTATTTGGTGTTTTCATACGATATCCTCGATTACTCTCGATTTGTAATCCAATACAAAAATCAATTGGTTCCGTCAGGCTAGCTATATGCTGTGTAGTATCAACGATTTCCACAGAAGGTGGTGAGATGATGTCTTGAGCAGTTACATATCCAGGACCCTTGACGCAAATAGATGCGTCGCGAGTTCCATACAGATTACTTTTCAATACAATTTCTTTCAAATTCATTAAAATTTCATGTACGGATTCTTCAATACCTTCTATGGTAGAATATTCATGTGGTATCTTTTCAGATTTTGCGCGTGTAATACATGTTCCTTCTATTTCTCCAAGCAAAGCCCTTCGCATCGCAATGCCTATTGTATCAGCTTGACCTTTCATAAGCGGAGACAGAATAAAACGTCCATAATAAAAACGCTTACTGTCTTCTCTTGATTCAACACACTTCCACTGTAGTGTCCGAGTAGATACTGCTACTTCTTCTCGAAACATAGTCATATTATTTGATCCGATCATTTAATCATTTCTTTCTCTTGAAATTCGTTCAATTCTCAATTCTTATTTCTATATACGCCTTTTTTTAGGAGGCCTACACCCATTATGTGGCATAGGGGTTACGTCTCTGACAAAACTTAATAGTATACCACTTCTACGAATGGCTCGTAGTGCTGCATCTCTTCCAAGACCAGGACCCTTTATCATAACTTCTGCTCGTTGCATACCCTGATCTACTACTGTACGAATAGCGTTTGCGGCTGCGGTTTGGGCAGCAAACGGCGTCCCTCTTCTTGTGCCCTTGAAGCCGCAAGTACCGGCGGAGGACCAAGAAACAACCCGACCCCGTATATCTGTGATTGTTACAATGGTATTGTTGAAACTTGCTTGAACATGAATAACCCCTTTTGGTATTCGACGTCCAGTCTTACGTGAACTAATGCGCCCACTCCTACGTGAGCCAATTCTTGTTATGGTTTTTGTCATATTTTATCATCTCCTAAATATGAGTCAGAAATATACGTATATTTTATTTTCATGTCAAAATGGGTCCTTTATTTGTTTGTGTATTGAGTCCTTTGGAGAGTCTCTTAAAAAAAAAATTATCCCTGTCTCTGTTTATGCCTCGGGTTGAAACAAATTACTATAATTCGTCCCCGCCTGCGGATCAGTCGACATTTTTCACAAATTTTACGAACGGACGCCCTAATTTTCATATTTGTTTCTCCTTAATTTTATTTTAATTTTGAATCTACTCCTTCGAAGAAAAGAAAATAAGTCTCTTGAAATTTTTAACCTCCGATTGTATCCGAACGAGAGGAATGTTGAAAAGTCACTACGAACCCGAAACATACCATTGGAAAGTGATTCAGTAATTAAACCTTCATGAATCCATTTTTGTTCTTTCATTCCAGGTAACCCCTTTTATTATCAACTCATGGAGTAGGAGTGATATTAGACAACCCTTCCTCTTTTTTCAAAAAAAAAATAGGAAGTTTTCCTACGGATGCAATTCGTAGATCATAAAGATCACCATATATATAACAAAATTTCTCCCCCGATTCCTTCTAGTCGAGCCTCTCGGTCTGTCATTATACCTCGAGAAGTCGAAAGAATTACAATACCCATTCCTCCTAAAATCCTAGGAATTCGTTGATGGTTGGAATAGATTCGTAGGCCGGGTCGGCTGATACGTTTTAAAACAGTTCTATATGGCCCTTTTCTATTCCTTCTATGTCGCAGAGTTGAAACCAAGAAATATTTCTTGCTTACTCGATGTTTTCTCACATTTTCGATAAAGCCTTCGCGTAGAAGTATTTTAACAATGTTTTCAGTGATATTTGTAGATGCTATTCGAACCGTTCCTTTTTTATCCATGTCAGCATTTCGTATAGAAGTTATTATTTCGGCAATAGTGTCCCTACCCATGATGAACTATAATTATTGGTGCCTCCGGGTTTTTATATAATCAGCATGCTCTACTCTTTTTTTTTCATGAATTATTAAAGGTATATGCGTGAGAAACAATCTACTAATGCATTCTACTAATTAATGGAATCTAATTCAGTTCAGATATCTTACTATGAACCTCCCTTTTTTTATGTTTTATTATGTTTTCATCTATTAGTATTTATTTAGAATCTATTTATAATACCTCAGGAGCTAATGAGACTATTTTAGTAAAATTCAACTGTCTCAATTCCCGAGCGATCGCACCAAAAACTCGAGTTCCTTTGGGATTTCCTTCTTGATCAATGACAACTGCTGCATTGTCATCATATTGTATTATCATACCATTGTCACGTTTGAGTTCTTTACATGTACGTACAATTACAGCTCTGATCACTTCTGATCTTTGTAGAGGCATATTGGGAACTGCTTCTTTGATTACAGCAACAATAACGTCACCAATATGAGCATATCGGCGATTACTAGCTCCTATGATTCGAATACACATTAATTCTCTAGCCCCGCTGTTGTCCGCTACATTTAAATAGGTCTGAGGTTGAATCATATCATTCTTATTATTTTTCTCTTTTTTCTTTCAATGCTAACTAACTAAAGGGCGAAGAAAAAAAGAAGAAAGATTGTTTGTCCAGAAATAAAAAAACTGCGGTTTTTTCATCACAAGGCCCCTTTCCTTTCGTTCCATATCCCTATCCCGCAATAACGAATTGAGTTCGTATAGGCATTTTGGACGCAGCTATAGAAATAGCTTCTCTGGCTACAATTTCTGATACTCCACCCATTTCATAAAGTATTCGACCCGGTTTAACGACGGATACCCAATATTCGGGAGATCCTTTCCCCGAACCCATACGTGTTTCGGTAGGCCTTACTGTAACAGGTTTGTCTGGAAATATACGTACCCATATTTTTCCACCACGACGCGCATATCGTGCCATGGCTCGTCGCCCCGCTTCTATTTGTCTAGATGTGATCCAAGCGGGTTCAAGTGCCTGAAGGGCGTATCCGCCGAAACAAATTCGATTGCCTCGATAAGATATTCCCTTCATTCTTCCTCTATGTTGTTTACGAAATCTGGTTCTTTTGGGGTTATAGTTGATGGTTGTTTCTCAATGCCATCTCTACTGCAGAACTGGACATGAGAGTTTCTTCTCATCCAGCTCCTCGCGAATGAAACGATTAAATAATATTGTATATATTTTGAATTGAATGAATAATGAATCATGGAATTTTTTGAGATATAATCTGTCACGTACACGTAGGAATAAAATAAAATGATAAATTCCATTTTATAATTAATGAATCTTCATTTATTTTTACCTTTATTTTATTTATTTTTATTGAATTGCCCAAAACTTAGCAATCCAGTAAGGCTTTCGCGGGCGAATATTTGCTCTTTCAACATCCCTTTCATTCGTAGGGGCGTTCCATGACCTATCAGAATAAATGAATTGGTTCTTGGCTCGTTCCGCCATCCCACCCAATGAATCATTAGGATTCGTTTTCAAGGGAATCTTCCTCAGTCACAGGTTCTGTCGTTCCCATCGCTTCTCGATTAATGACTAGGCCCGAACTCTGCAATGGAGCTCCTAATAAAATTTGTTCCTGAATCAATCTTCTCAGTCTTTATTGACTCGGCGCTCTTTATTCTTTTTTATTTTTCGTATAAATTGTATTCATATTCATCGAATCTAATTATTAATTATGGACGAATACATTAATGCTTTATTACATTGCCTTTTATAAGATAGTTCATAGACCATACATATTGGAATCATATATCATTGCTATTCTTTTTCTTTCTTTCTCTCACCCCTCCATTTATCCATATCCCTTTGTTTTTGCTTCACAACCTTATAGATTGATTTTTCTTTTATGTAAAAAAAAATGCTTCAGTTGCTACAACAATATGATCAATACATCATATAGCGACTGGTTCCTTGGATCCAGATAATACGAAGCAATGAGCTGGTTATTAGTTATATAGTTATTAGTTCATACTAGGGGATGGCCCTTTGTTTTTTAATCCTAACCTAACTCTAAATAAAAAACCAACGAGTCACACACTAAGCATAGCAATTATATGGAGATGGAGTCAATCGAATTGTTATTCAACCCTATAGAATTAAGAATTCGAAAAAATTATCATTTTTTTGATTGAACGGAAAAAAATGAACGAGTTTGTGATTTTTTATTCAATTGCCGGATGGATGGAACAGAAAGACAACGAAAGGCCCATTATTCCTCGTCTGCAAATATCCAAATTTTGATTCCTAATGCCCCATAGATAGTTCGAACTGTATAGGAACAATAATCAATTTTGGCTCGAATGGTTTGTAGGGGAACCCTACCTTCTCTGATCCATTCGA